TCACGATACCTAAAAGGTGCAATAGCCATTTTGAACCATTTCCTATACTATAAGAGAATGGTTTCCATTACTTTGAGAAATGGATTCTTATATCAAACTATAGCTATTACATTAAAGAAGAAAAGAAACTAATAAAAGTCGAAGACGCAGAATGGTAGTGAATAGAGAGAAAGATTCTTCTGATTTTCTTGTTCCTGAAAATATTCTATCTATCTCCTAGACGCCGTAGAGAATTGGGAATTTTCATGTCTTTCAATTCTCGTACTCGTAATTGGAAAGTTACGGAAGGAGACCCGTCATTTTGCAATGAAAACAACATATAAAACTCTGGACAATTTCGAAATCAGGCCAAGCGTCTTAATACATATGCAAAAAAATTCATTATTGGCCCACCATTGATTAGAAGATTTCGCTTGTATGAATCGCTATTGGTTTGATACGAATAATGGCAATCGTTTCAGTATGTTAAGGATACAGATGTATCCACAATTCATTTAGAGTTACTTAATAGCCTATTTCTTATACCATATCTCTATCCCGTGAAATTCTCGAGCCGAAAGATGGATGCATATGCTGTGTTTCATTTTGCTAAATGATATAAATTAAATGGTGTATCAATAAATTGGATATAGCAATAAAAAAATCAGCAAAATTCTTTCTAATATTTTAGATAGAGGAAACATTTCTTCTATCTAAAATATTAGAAAGAATTTACTCTTCTATCCAAATCCAATTTGCATTGATAAAATCAATCCAAATTCCAGTAGTAGATGAATAATTGCAAATTTTTGTGTGTACGAGATTAGAATAACTTCAAAATAACTGACATAATTTTTGATTTTTCCTGATCAGAAAAATATATGAAAAAGAAAGGAGGTAGAAAAATTTTGGGATTTATGGTTAAAGAAGAAAAAGAAGAAAACAGGGGTTCTGTTGAATTTCAAGTATTTAGTTTCACCAATAAGATACGGAGACTTGCTTCACATTTGGAATTACACAAAAAAGATTTTTCATCCGAAAGAGGTCTACGAATACTTTTGGGAAAACGTCGACGTTTGCTAGCTTATTTGGCAAAGAAAAATAGAGTACGTTATAAGAAATTAATCAGTCAGTTAAATATTCGGGAGCAGTAATTTAATCGTTCGAATTTTTTTCTTATTTTATTAGTAGTCTTATAGTAGTCTTAGATTTTGCATTTTGATGAGCCTCGTTTTGAGGAATTCATGGAATAATCCATTTTGATGGAATAATGAATTAAGGAAGAAAGGATATGAGTCTACCGCTTACAAGAAAAGATCTCATGATAGTCAATATGGGCCCTCAACACCCATCAATGCATGGTGTTCTTCGACTGATCGTTACTCTCGATGGTGAAGATGTTATTGATTGTGAACCCATATTAGGCTATTTACACAGAGGAATGGAAAAAATCGCGGAAAACCGAACTATTAAAAGACGAGGGAGATAGAGAGATGGTAGAAGGGGATAGGAAAGGGAAAGAGACTTGTAAATTCCTTAAGTTAAGAAAGAAAAAAGAATAAAAATACGGATAGATAACATAAAAAAAAGAATAAATAAGACGAAATTCGTCCTCCTCCGACATATTTAATTTCTTCTCCTATACAAAAACTAACAAGACCCACTCCATTGGTAATTCCATCAATGACACCTTTATCAAAAAATTCCGTTAGTTCGGTTAATCCTCTTATACCGAAGGTAAAGACCCTAGTATAGAAAATATCTATATAACCGCGATTATATGACCAACTGTATATATTTTTTTTTACTTTATAAAAAAAGTCCTTTTTCGGACTTTCCTTGTAAAAGAAATTTTGTAAATCCAAATTCTGAAAAAAAGAATAAGAGGATCCATAGAAGATATATGCGATGAATAAACCGAAGATAGCTAGACTTACAGAAGAAATTGCATTAGTAATAAATTCATATGAATTTATAGAAGAATTAGAACTTTCCTGGGTAAAGTTTATTGAGGGAGTTAACCACTTTGATAATATGGTTAACCCCGCTATTCCATTATCCGTCGCTCCATTATCAAAAGAGATTCCTATGAATCCAATGAACAAAGTAAAAAGCAGTAATATAAGAAGAGGAAATAACATAGTATTTCCCGTTTCATGCGGATAGGCAAAAGTTTTTTTAGCCCCAAAGGACGTACTAAAGCATCCTATCCTATTTGTTGTATTACCTTGCATTTTTGGTATATTTTGTGAAAAAAAAGAAACTCCATTCTTTGTTCTTGATAAAACGAAATCCCTATTCACTCCTTTGGGTATCCTTTTTCCCCACAAGGATATTGAATACAAGGGACCCTCTTTAGTGCTACTATAATTTTGAAAATGAACGCGCAAATACCCATCAAATGTAAGTAAATATATCCGAAACATATAAAAGGCAGTTAATCCTGCAGTAAAGGAGGCTATTATTCCAAAAAAGGGCGAATATAACCAACTATTACTAAGGATCTCATCTTTGGACCAAAAACAAGCAAGAGGCGGAATACCACAAAGAGAAAGAGTACCCCATAAAAAAGTAGATCTTGTAATTGGAATATATTTTCTTAAACCACCCATAAGAACCATATTCTGACTTTTATCTGGTGAATATCCAACAAGAGGTTCCATTGAATGAATAATTGATCCGGATCCCAAGAACAATAAAGCTTTTGAATAAGCATGAGTGATCAAATGAAATAAAGCAGCTTGATAAGAACCTATACCTAGAGCTAACATCATATAACCCAATTGAGACATTGTAGAATAAGCTAAGCTTCTTTTAATATCTCTCTGAGCAAGAGCTAAAGTAGCTCCTAAGAAGAGTGTTATTGTACCTACTAAAGAAATTAAACTCATTATCAAAGGTAGAGATATAAAAAGAGGGAGAAGTCGAGCTAGAAGAAAAATACCTGCAGCAACCATAGTTGCTGCGTGTATAAGAGCTGAAATGGGAGTGGGTCCTTCCATAGCATCGGGTAACCAGACGTGAAGAGGGAATTGTGCGGATTTCGCAACTGCACCAAGGAATAATAAAAAAGCACACAAAGTAGTAAGTAAAGAATTAATTCCATTATTAGGAATCCAGTTATTAGCTATTTTGAACAAATCCCTAAACTCTAAACTACCCGTTATCCAAAAAAAACCTAAAATTCCTAATAATAGACCAAAATCCCCTACACGATTAGTTACAAAAGCTTTTTGACAAGCACTCGCTGCGATTGGTCGTGTAAACCAAAAGCCTATCAATAAATAGGAACACATTCCTACGAGTTCCCAAAAAAAATAAATTTGTATCAAATTAGAGCTAGTAACCAATCCTAGCATGGAAGTATTGAAAAAACTTATATAAACAAAAAATCTCAAATACCCTTCATCGTGAGACATATAACCGTCACTATAAATAAGAACCAGGATTCCTACAGTAGTAATTAGTATTAACATAATAGAAGTAAGCGGGTCAATCAAGTATCCAAATTCTAAAGAAAAATCATTATTGACGGTCCAAGACCATAGATATTGATAGATAGAACTTCCATTTATTTGTTGAATAGACAGTTGAACTGAGAATACCATAGCTATACTTAAGAGTAAAACACTAGGAAAAGCCCATATGCGACGAAGATTTTTTGTTGCTGTCGGAATAAAAAAAAGGCCAAATCCCATTGACATAATAACTGGAAGTGGGAGAAGAGGGATTACCCATGCATATTTATATATATGTTCCATAAGAAAAGAAGTTGAAATTTTTACTTGAAATTTTTCTATAAAATAAAATTGTTTCCGATTCACCAAACCAATTCTTATCTCTTTCTGAAGGAATAAATAAAAAGAATAAGAAAAAATACTGGAATTCTTAATTTTTTCAAAAATTTATTTCATTGAGATAATCCAAAATTAAAAATGGGTTTAATTGGTTAAATTCAAAAAGTTAATCAAATAACTTCGTTACCTAATTATTACCTAAATAAGGATATTTAGTAAAATAAAAAAAAAAGGTTGAATCTTTTTACTTTTCATTTTTAGATTTCTTTAAAACAAAGATGAAGCAGCTCTCTTGTTTCGTAACTGATTGATTGAATTCCAAATTAACTATTTGGATTTTCCCTTCTTTTTATCCACCCATCTTATATAGGGGATAGGCTTCCATACCGTATATCTATATATGGAGTATACTTGATATATAAATATCTATAAATAGATTTAAAGGGGAAACCTTATCTATATATTCTATATTATTAAAACAAAGTATAAAATATATACGGAAAAAAATGCAGAATGTCAGTATCTTTCAGTATCTAAGTATAAATACTAAGAAAAAGAAGAAAGAAGGATTGATTTGCCACAATAGATGTCTTTCACATACAACTAGAAAAAAATAATTTCCCCTTTTTGAATGGCTGTTCCAAAAAAACGTATTTCATTGTCAAAAAAGCGTATTCGTAAAAATATTTGGAAAAAAAAAACTTATTTTTCCATAGTACACTCTTATTCTTTAGCAAAATCAAGATCATTTTCCAGCGGGAATGAACATCCAAAACCAAAGGGTTTTTCGGGGCAACAACAAACAAATAATAAGTAATAAGGTTTTGGAATAATCTGAATTGACCTATCAAAAAATTATTCCAATTACTTAAATATGAATAATTTGGATTAATTAATTAATGTACTTTTATGTGTTGAATTACTCGGTACAATATTGTTAGAAGAAACCCCTCTGATATATAGAATAAAAGTTTTGGTATACTGTGTGCTAAGTATTCTTTTCCTAATTAATGATCCATGAGTTTTTCATAATAGAATTCTCATAATAAAATATGAGAATTCTATTATGAAAAGTGGAGTATTCTTGCAATAGGACTTACCACTTCCATTTTCTCCAAAATCATTGGTTTAATGTTAGTAAAGGAAATCCTATTAATATTAATAGGAGCATAAAGACTTTGATTCTATAATTTTTTCCTTTTATTGAAAGAATTTTTCAAATTTAAGGGAGAAACTAATTAGAAAAAAAGGAGTTCCAACTCTTTCAAGCAGTCTTTCTATTAGGCTCAGCAAGAGTTTATTGTAAAAAAAATCGCAACGATACTACCAAACGAAGTCTATTTTAATGAAGACTCTAATGTTCCTAAATTTTATAGACTTTCCCACCAATCTCGACGACTCGCGAGATAATAGCTATTATTCTTTTAAGTTACCCATTATTTGAAGTTAGCCGCCATGGTGAAATTGGTAGACACGCTGCTCTTAGGAAGCAGTGCTCAAGCATCTCGGTTCGAATCCGAGTGGCGGCATTCTCGAAAAAGAATACAATAGATTAGAAAATGGATTCAATTCGAAACTTACAATTTTGTAATGGGACCTTCCCCTTATGCTATTTGCAACTTTAGAACATATACTAACTCATATCTCTTTCTCAACCATTTCTATTGTGATTACGATTCATTTGATAACCTTATTAGTTCGTGAACTTGGGGGATTACGTGATTCGTCAGAAAAAGGAATGATAGTTACTTTTTTCTCTATAACAGGATTCCTAGTTTCTCGTTGGGCTTCTTCGGGACATTTTCCATTAAGTAATTTATATGAGTCATTGATCTTCCTTTCATGGTCTCTGTATATTCTTCATACCATTCCTAAGATACAGAACTCTAAAAATGATTTAAGTACAATAACTACGCCAAGTACTATTTTAACGCAAGGCTTTGCCACATCGGGTCTTTTAACTGAAATGCATCAATCCACAATACTAGTACCTGCTCTACAATCTCAGTGGTTAATGATGCATGTCAGTATGATGTTACTAAGCTATGCAACTCTTTTGTGCGGATCCTTATTATCTGCCGCTATTCTAATCATTAGATTTCGAAAGAATTTCTATTTCTTTTCTAAAAAGAAAAAAAATGTTTTAAATAAAACATTTTTCTTTAGTGATTTTTATGCAAAAAGAAGTGCTTTAAAAAGCACCTCTGTTCCTTCATTTCCAAATTATTACAAATATCAATTAACGGAGCGTTTGGATTCTTGGAGTTATCGTGTCATTAGTCTAGGATTTACCCTTTTAACCATAGGTATTCTTTGTGGAGCAGTATGGGCTAATGAGGCGTGGGGATCCTATTGGAATTGGGATCCTAAGGAAACTTGGGCATTTATTACTTGGACCATATTTGCAATTTATTTACATAGTAGAACAAATCCAAATTGGAAGGGTACGAATTCGGCACTTGTAGCTTCGATAGGATTTCTTATAATTTGGATCTGCTATTTTGGTATCAATCTATTAGGAATAGGTTTACATAGTTATGGTTCGTTTACATTAACACCTAAATGATTACATAAAATGAAACCTTCATGAAATGAACGTTTTTACTTTTTTGTTTTATTTGAGAACCCCTTGAGAGGGCGTTCAAGGGGTTCTCAAATAAAACAAAAAAGATCTAAATCTAATTAGACTTTTTACTTTTTTCTGCATTAATAGAGCGGACTAGTTAAAAAAACCTATTTAGGATAATAATTGGATAAGAGAGCCTCTACCCTGTCAACGGATAGGGAGAGAACTAAATCTGGATAAATACCAATACCTACTACTGGTAAAAAGATACATATTAAAATAAAGAGTTCCCGTGGTCCAGAATCCACAAAATTTGCGTTTGGAACATTAAATAACTTGTATCCATAGAACATCTGGCGTAACATAGATAATAAATAAATAGGGGTTAATATCATTCCAATTGCCATTACAAAAGTAATTAGCATTTTTGGCATTAACAGAAATTTTGGACTAGTAATTAGTCCAAAAAAGACTACTAATTCTGCGACAAAACCACTCATTCCTGGTAAGGCAAGAGAAGCCATTGAAAAGCTACTAAACATAGTAAAAATTTTCGGCATTGGGATAGATATTCCCCCAAGTTCTTCGAGATAAACAAGACGCATTCTATCAGAAGCCGTTCCTGCCAAGAAAAAAAGTGTAGCACCAATAAATCCATGGGATAATATTTGTAAAATAGCTCCATTGAGTCCAATGTTGGTTATGGAACCAATTCCTATAATTATGAAACCCATGTGAGATACAGAGGAATAGGCTATTCTTTTTTTGAAATTTCGTTGACCAAGAGAAGTTGAAGCTGCATAGATTATCTGGATAGCTCCTATTATTACCAACCAGGGCGAAAATAGATAATGAGCATGAGGTAACAATTCCATGTTGATACGAATCAATCCATATGCTCCCATCTTTAATAAGATTCCCGCTAAAAGCATACATGTACTATAATGAGCTTCCCCATGGGTATCTGGTAACCACGTATGTAGGGGTATAATCGGCAATTTGACAGCATAAGCAATAAGGAAGCCAAAATATAAAAGTATTTCCAAGGTTGCTGGGTATGATTGATTAATTAATCTTTCCAAATCTAATCCTGGTTCATTGGAACCATATAAGCCCATACCCAGAACTCCGATTAAGAAAAAAATGGAACCGCCTGCAGTATACAAAATAAATTTTGTAGCTGAATATAAACGCCTCTTTCCTCCCCACATGGATAAAAGTAAGTAAACAGGAATTAATTCTAACTCCCACATGATAAAAAAAAGTAAAAGGTCTCGCGAAGAAAATAATCCTATTTGACCACTATACATTGCGAGCATCAGGAAATAGAATAATCGCGAATTCCGGGTAACTGGCCAAGCTGCTAAAGTAGCTAAAGTAGTGATAAATCCTGTCAATAAAATGGATCCTACTGAAAGTCCATCGATTCCCAATCTCCAGTGAAAATCGAGGATATCTATCCATTTATAATCCTCCTTTAGTTGGATTAAGGGATCCTCCAGTTGGAAATGATAACAGAATGCATAAGTCATTAGAAGGAATTCTAATAAACAAATGGATATAGTATACCACCTAATGATTTTGTTTCCCCTATGAGGTAAAAAGAAAATTAATAAACCTGCAAATATCGGCAAAACAACAAGTATTGTTAACCAAGGAAAATAACTCATGATAAAGTGATAAAGACAAGATACGTTTTGACCAGAAAAGCCCGTGCTCGATTATTTCGAGCACAGGCTTCTTCGGTAAAGAGGAATCAGACGATTCGAATGAAGTTTTTTGTAACGTATCAATAAGATAGAGCCATGCTACGGGTTGTTTCAGGCCCTAAATAAACGCGGACACTTAAAAAATCTGTCGGGCAAGCGGATTCGCATCTTTTACAACCCACACAATCTTCGGTTCTCGGCGCGGAAGCAATTTGCTTGGCTTTACATCCATCCCAAGGTATCATTTCTAATACATCTGTTGGACAAGCTCGTACACATTGAGTGCATCCTATACATGTATCGTAAATTTTTACGGAATGTGACATTGGATCTATAAATTTTTCTTTTCAACATAAAATTTTTCGATCTGGTAAAAATGAAATTAGTACTATCATGAGTCATATGTATTGTAGACACCAGACGAAGCAATGGTTTATCCAAACTTCAAAAAAAAAAAATAATATATTTTTTAATCCGTTTGTGAGAAAGCGTGAAAAAAGCCAAGAGACTTGAATTTTTGACTTCAATAATCAGAATTATACGAATTGTACATACGAATTCGAATTAGCCAATAAATTGGCTATCGTCTTTTCAATATAAATTATTGCAATATTAAAATTGCAATATCAATGAATTACAAAAATTCATTTAAGTGAAAAAGAATACTATGCAATAACCTATTAAAAAAAATGTATATTCTCAAATAATACTAAGAAAATAGTATTGATTTCCATTCATCTTAATATTCAATATTATTATATATGCGCCTTTGTTTATAGGATTGTATGTCTAATTATTCAATAAATTAGATTGATTGATACGAGTTGATTTCCTATTACGATGGATGGAAGAAAGAATGGATAGTCCAATAGCGGCCTCGGCAGCCGCAAGGGCTATCACAAAAATTGCAAAAATGTCTCCTTTTAATTGGCGACTATCAAATAGATCAGAAAATGTTACGAGATTTAGATTAATTGAATTCAGTATAAGTTCAAGACATATTAGAGCTCTAACCATGTTTCGGCTTGTGATCAATCCATAGATACCAATCGAAAATAAATAGACACTCAAAAAAAGTACATGCTCAAACATCATTAATTAACTCCTTATAAATCTCGATTCATTTCAATATGAGGACAAGAATGGAACCGATTCAATTAATTACAATAGAACAATTACACAACAAAAGAGAAAAGAAAGTAAGGTATTTGTTGGCAGTAGATCGGTTTTACTAAATCAAAACAAAATTGTGATTCTTTAGTTATTTTTTTTAGATTTGCAATTCTTAGAATTTTTACTATTTGAAAGTTTTCTTATTGCCGAGCCATAGTAATTGCACCTATTAAAGAAACTAGAAGAATTATGGAAATGAGTTCAAACGGAAGATAAAAATCAGTTGCTAAATGAATCCCAATTTGTTGAACATTATTTATGAGACCCTGTTCTACTATTTGGTTTGATCTTGTAGTCCAAAGAATTCCATACCATGACGTATCTGGGATAGTAGTCATTAGTGAAAAAACAATAGTTATACAAACTAGTGAAGTGAACCCATCTCCAATAGTCCAATAATTCTTATCTTTAGACCATTCTGAGCCATTTACGAACATTACAGCGAATATGATCAAGATATTTATGGCTCCCACATAAATAAGAAGTTGTGCCACAGCTACAAAGTAGGAATTTAATAAAAAATAGAATAAGGATATACAAACAAGAACTAATCCCAGCGAAAAGGCAGAATAAATGGGGTTGGTAAGTACTACTACTCCTAGACCCCCTAGTAGAAGAACAAAACCCCCAAATAGCATAAGAATCTCATGTATTGGTCCAGGTAAATCCATTATGGATAAAAAGAAATTAATAGTATAAAATTTTTCATGAACTGACTAAAACTAAAGGATTCAAGGAAGGCAAAAGGGATTAGGATATTTTTTTTTGTATAAGTTGTATAGTTAGAAATTCTATCACGAAAATCTAGTCTGATTTAAAAAAATCAAAAATTTCCAATAAGCATGTAGTTATTCGTTTTTCTTTATAGTTAGTAAAGGATTATTCTTTTTTTATAACAAAAAGAAAAGAAAAAATACGAATTTAGTAATCAGTAATTGTTCTTGAATTCGAAGATTTATCTTCCTCTATTTTACTTTTAGTAGAATTTCTAATTGTTTGAATTGTGTAATCTTCCATTATGGAGATAGGTAACCGACTTAAAGCAATTTGATTGTAATTCAATTCATGACGATCATAAGTAGAAAGTTCATACTCTTCAGTCATTGATAAACAGCTTGTCGGACAGTACTCAACACAATTGCCACAAAATATACAAACTCCGAAATCAATACTATAATTAAGCAATTGTTTCCTTTTAATATCCTTTTCAAATCTCCAATCCACAAGGGGTAGATCTATCGGACATACGCGAACACATACTTCACAAGCAATACATTTATCAAATTCAAAGTGGATTCGGCCCCGAAAACGCTCCGGTGTAATTGATTTTTCGTAAGGGTAGTGAATCGTTATAGGTAAACGATTTGTGTGGGATAAGGTAGTTATGAAACTTTGACCAATGTACCTTGTAGCACGTATTGTTTGTTGACCATAACTCATGAACCCAGTTACCATAGGGAACATATTCATTCTAAATATCTATGAAAAAGATATGTTTCTTTCTCTTGTTTGAGAGAGCCTTTGTGTTGAAAATATTCTTACTGTTATTGTATTATCTTATTTATAGTGAAACAAGTTGGGAAGAGGTTGTTAATAAGAGATTGCCCAGAGAAATAGGTAAAAGAAATTTCCATCCAAGATTTAATAACTGATCCATTCTCATCCTGGGTAAAGTCCATCTTATTGTGATAGAAATGAAGAGAAATAAATAAGCTTTAGTTAATGTAATAAAGATACCCATTGTCATTTCCAAAATTCCAATGGCGTTATTCATTTGGAAAAAATCAAAAAAGGATATATAGGGAATAGATAAATTCCACCCGCCTAAGTAGAGAACTGTTACAAATAAAGAGGAAACTAATAAATTGAGGTAAGAAACAAGATAAAATAAACCATATTTTATACCGGAATATTCGGTTTGATAACCTGCTACTAATTCTTCCTCTGCTTCTGGTAAATCAAAAGGTAATCTTTCACATTCTGCCAAAGAAGAAATTAGAAAAACTAGAAAACCTATAGGCTGGCGCCAAATATTCCATCCAAAAAAACCATACTTTGACTGTGCTTCAACTATATCAACTGTACTTGAACTGTTCGATAATCATAGTCGATGATAACATCACAGTTCCCACCGCTATTCCAAAACCGTACGTGAAACCTTAGCTTCATACGGCTTCTCTATGATCAGAAAAAAGAGAGGACTGTTTCGTTATTAGCCCCCGGGGCGTAGATAGAATTAGGTAAAATAAAATAGATGGCAAAGTCCTAAATTAGACCAAAGTAATTCTGTCTGCTAGAATAAGAAAAAGCGCTTCTGAATTGATCTCATCCTTTAAAATATAATTAATTTATTTCTTTGTTCAGTAATAACTTAATCTTGGAATAAAACACTTGCTATAGGAATTAAATTAATAAATGAAAAGATTTGGGTATTAGTTCATAAGGAATTCTCTATGGATATGGATAGAGTAAGGAAATACTCCAAGACTCCACCTTTGTATTGCACTCCACATCTTTTGTCCTACTCTTCTTTCCCTAGGTAAGGGGGTATTTAAAATTAAAAAGAAAAAAGGGGTAAAGGGTTAATTCGTTCTTTATAGCCATTTCCTTAACAAGTGAATGGGAACATACTCTGGATCGGAATACGAAGAAAGTACTACTTGATAATTTCCACTAATTTCAAGTCCTTATTATGATTCCTTTTATGGGGCAAAATCTCTAATATCTTAGATTCCCCATTCTTAATCCTTTATGTACTTTAGTGTTCCTAACCCTTCACTAACTTTTGATGGATTCTTCTTATGATTATAAGTTATAGTAATAACTAGGAATCTTCTAGTAATGGAATTCCATATCCCGAATCCTTTATTCTTGCCCGCTTCAAGATATGATGACTAATTAAAAAATATCAATCTTGGGATAAAGAGTTTACACTGCTTATGTTTACTTCAACTTTTTTCTTGTACGTAGGAAATGAGATTTTTCTTTTTACTACAAATTTATAAGGTGTTTTGTTTCACTCATATAGCTATCTAGTTTAACTTACCAACCCGAGAATAAGAAAAGGAAGATAAATAGTTAATGGATTTTATAGGAAAAAGACCCTATTTTAACGAATCACACGTAGAGATATTGCTAGCACACAAAAAGTTAGTGGTATTTCATAACTAATGGATTGAGCAGCAGCTCGTAGACCGCCTGAAAAAGAATATTTATTATTTGAGCTATATCCTGCCATAAGAAGACCGATAGGGGCAATACTTGAAATGGCAATCCATAAAAAAACACCAATACTAAGATCGGCTAAAACAAAATGATATCCCAAAGGGATAACTAAAAAACTTAATAAAATTGATATGACTGCTATAGAGGGTCCAATGCTAAATAAAGGAATATCTCCTCGGGATGGCAGGATATCCTCTTTTAAAAGTAGCTTAGTCCCATCTGCTATAGCTTGAAGCAGTCCCAAGGGGCCCGCATATTCAGGACCAATACGTTGTTGTATCGACGCGGATATTTCTCTTTCTAACCACACAATTACGAGTACCTCTATTGTGATTCCCAAAAGGAGGGTCAAAATGGGTAGAATCGATATGAGTCCATAGACTTCTTTTAATAATTCCGATTTCGAAAAAGAATTTATAGTTTCTACCTCTACCCTATCTATTATCATTTCAACGATCAACTTCTCCCATAATGATATCTATACTACCTAATATCGTCATGATATCAGCCAATTTCATTTTTTTAACTAGTTGAGGAAGAATTTGCAAATTAATAAAACCAGGTGGACGAATTTTCCATCTCCAGGGGAAAAGGCTATCATCTCCTACTAGATAAATTCCTAATTCACCTTTTGGGGCTTCCACTCTTACATAAAGTTCTTGCTTTGACAATTCAAAATTGGGTGAAGGTTTTTTACCAAGAAATCTATATTCAAAATCATTCCATTCGGAATTCTTTGCTTTCTTAAAGCGTCGGACTTCTAAATTCTCATAAGGTCCTCCAGGAATTTTTTCTACCGCTTGTTGAATTATTTTAATAGATTCCCTCATTTCACTGACTCGTACTAAATAACGAGCTAATGAATCCCCTTCTTTTTGCCATTGGACTTTCCAATCAAATTGGTTGTAAGACTCATAAGGATCCACTTTACGAAGATCCCATTGTATTCCAGAAGCTCGTAACATAGGTCCCGATAAGCCCCAATTTACTGCTTCTTCCCCGCTAATAAAACCTACCCCCTCAACTCGCTCTAAAAAAATGGGATTCTGTGTAATAAGTTGTTGATATTCAACAACTCCGCGTAAAAAATAATCACAGAAATCTAAACATTTATCGATCCATCCATAAGGTAGATCCGCGGCTACTCCTCCGATGCGAAAGTAATTGTGCATCATTCGCATACCTGTAGCAGCTTCAAATAGATCATATATTAATTCTCTCTCTCTAAAAATATAGAAAAAAGGGGTCTGTGCGCCGAGATCCGCCATAAAAGGCCCAAGCCATAACAAGTGAGAAGCTATACGGCTCAGCTCTAACATAATTACCCTAATATAGCTGGCTCTTTGGGGTATTTGAATATTCTCCAAGAATTCTGGTGCATTTACCGTTATTGCTTCTGTAAACATAGTAGCTAAATAATCCCACCGTGTTACATAAGGTAAGTATTGTATAATAGTTCGGTTTTCCGCGATTTTTTCCATTCCTCTGTGTAAATAGCCTAATATGGGTTCACAATCAATAACATCTTCACCATCGAGAGTAACGATCAGTCGAAGAACACCATGCATTGATGGGTGTTGAGGGCCCATATTGACTATCATGAGATCTTTTCTTGTAAGCGGTAGACTCATATCCTTTCTTCCTTAATTCATTATTCCATCAAAATGGATTATTCCATGAATTCCTCAAAACGAGGCTCATCAAAATGCAAAATCTAAGACTACTATAAGACTACTAATAAAATAAGAAAAAAATTCGAACGATTAAATTACTGCTCCCGAATATTTAACTGACTGATTAATTTCTTATAACGTACTCTATTTTTCTTTGCCAAATAAGCTAGCAAACGTCGACGTTTTCCCAAAAGTATTCGTAGACCTCTTTCGGATGAAAAATCTTTTTTGTGTAATTCCAAATGTGAAGCAAGTCTCCGTATCTTATTGGTGAAACTAAATACTTGAAATTCAACAGAACCCCTGTTTTCTTCTTTTTCTTCTTTAACCATAAATCCCAAAATTTTTCTACCTCCTTTCTTTTTCATATATTTTTCTGATCAGGAAAAATCAAAAATTATGTCAGTTATTTTGAAGTTATTCTAATCTCGTACACACAAAAATTTGCAATTATTCATCTACTACTGGAATTTGGATTGATTTTATCAATGCAAATTGGATTTGGATAGAAGAGTAAATTCTTTCTAATATTTTAGATAGAAGAAATGTTTCCTCTATCTAAAATATTAGAAAGAATTTTGCTGATTTTTTTATTGCTATATCCAATTTATTGATACACCATTTAATTTATATCATTTAGCAAAATGAAACACAGCATATGCATCCATCTTTCGGCTCGAGAATTTCACGGGATAGAGATATGGTATAAGAAATAGGCTATTAAGTAACTCTAAATGAATTGTGGATACATCTGTATCCTTAACATACTGAAACGATTGCCATTATTCGTATCAAACCAATAGCGATTCATACAAGCGAAATCTTCTAATCAATGGTGGGCCAATAATGAATTTTTTTGCATATGTATTAAGACGCTT